ATCCTCAACAAACAATATCTAATGTCTTGGTGGTGTCTAACCATTTCATTTCGTTTAGTTATTATTTTAACTTTCCTTAGTCTATTATTATTAATAACAAAACGGATTTTTCCAATGTTTAAAATCAAAATTCCAATGGCGTTGGCTACTCTAACCCTTTCAACCACAATTTTTTATTTTTTCAAGGTATGGGTAAAATGTCTAGAAACAAAGAAAATATATTCTACTAGTTTTTCTATAATTCTATAATTATAGATATATTAATAAATTAAAAAAATACCAGAAAAAAAGAGATTTTGTACTCTATCTGTCTATTTTTTATTCCTACGAAATACCAGACGAAATAGAACGATCCTAGAAAGAGATATAATGAAATTTGTAGAGTGGGTTTTCCCCTTTTTAGTTGATTGAATAAACAAGACAATTTCGATTGTATTTCAAAAACGGTAGTTTTCACCGAAGTATTTCTGATTAAAAAGGTGTAGTTTTATGCGGATCTCTTCTAGATCTTCTTTCTCCAAACCTGTGATTTGCAGAAGGTTGTCGGGATTTCCGATTGCTATTATAAGATCTTGTAAGGTATATATATTTTCTCTACTGAGACAAGTATATATTCGAGGAGCCAGTTCTAAGCCCGCAATGCTCAATGCCAGATAGTCAAAGTCAAGTTTTTTCATACTCAAAAATTCATACTAAAAAATTGATTTTGTTTCCTTTTTTTTACATAATATGATGGTTTAGATCTATCTTAACCGTATGATTATGTCATCATTTTAACATCAAAATAGTTGACACACGACTAGAAAATGAAGGAAATTATCAACGGCAAAGAGTTCCCTAAAATGGTAAAACGGGATCGTTTATAAACAATTTCGATAACAAACCAAGAAAGAGAACATCGAGAACTCTCTAAGAGCGAGCAGGAAAAAAGACACACTTTTGCCGCGTTGGTACTTAACCATAAAAGTGGTTCCTCCATTTTATTTATTCAATTATTCAACCCTATAGTATAGAATTTAGAGCTTTTTTTTTGATTGAAGAGAATTCTTTTTATTTTTACATTTTATATTATTCCATATTCGAATCTGCTTGACTACCAGAAAAAAACGGATTCAGTATTTGATCTTTTCACTGATATATAACCATAAAAAAAATAAGAAACAATATATAGTCGATTTTTTTGCACTTAACCCCTTTCGTGGATTCCATTCTTCAAAAAAAATTCGCAGAGAAAAAAGGTATTTTACCTATTTTTTAGTCGAATTTGTAAAATACGATTGTGAGGTATAGAAGAGGGGTTGTATTTATTAAACATGTGTAGATATAGCTATCAATATAGATCCTTCTTCCTACTTATTGTCGTTCTATTCGGGGCAGTGGGGGTCGTGCTCTATCCAAATTTCTATTTTTTATTCAATGTCAATTTGTTTAATGAAAAATAGAAGCATGATAATTGCTGGAGAATTCTCTATAGACAATATATAGAAAAAAAAAATACCCCATGTAGATATCTTTGTAACAATTTATATTTTCGGGTTTACATATACTTATGTTTACATATACTTATAATTGCTGTTATAATTGCAATTGCGAAGGACTTTTTATTTTATTGAAAAGAATCCATATTGATGAGTTCTATATCCATTTTTATTTTCTTATGTCAGTAGGAAAACAAAAATGGAGATTCAAATCCAAGAATCGCTGCTGAATTAACAGTCAGCAGTCAATAGTTAATGGTTCCAATTTTTCGTGAATTTAGGTTTTTGTGACTTAAAATCCACATTTTTTCAATAGAAAAGGGAGGAGAAGTTTTTAGGGATTGTGTGTTTTGAGATACTATACAATCAATCGAAGGAGTGAATCAAATCCAATCAAAAAAAAGAAGGATTTCCGTTAGGAAAAGGATTAAGTAAAACTGGATACAAAATGCAAGTACAATAAAAAAAGAAGTTCACTACTTTAACCCAAAAGGGGAAAGATTTCATCTATTTTATATCCTTTTGGCGACATGGCCGAGTGGTAAGGCGGGGGACTGCAAATCCTTTTTCCTCAGTTCAAATCTGGGTGTCGCCTAATCAACAAAAGACTCGAAATCTCCTATTCTGTTCTGCTAATATAACTAGCCCAATTATTTCCCAGCAGAAGCAAAGAAAAAGGACTGTTGATACTTGTTTGATTCTAAGCATCAGGTTTGATGGGGGTTTTTAAAAGGATTGTAAATCCACGAATCCTCGATGCAAGGAAAGATTCTAGGGAGAGAAGGGCTGCAATTTATATACAGACTCAGTACAGTCTCTGAATGCTTAGGCATCCAAGCAATATTTGATTGGATGGATAATTTTGATTGTTTTTAAGTACAAAAATAAATTCTTTTCAACAAAACCCCAGTCAAGAAAAGAACATAATTAACTTCCGCCCGACTCTTTCATATAGACAATTGGGAGATCGATCAAATGGGAAATAAAGGTATGGAATAGATAGTGATCTATCTTTTTATGCTTTTTCTTTATATAAATTATTATAAAGGTCGACAAAAAAAAAAGAATAGGAATAAATTAGTCTATTCCTACATATTCGATTAGTAACATTCCTTTGAAATGTCACCCTCTATTTTGATTGTTGTGTTTAATCTTTCCCGATTCGAAACCATATAGGAACAAGAGGTTATTGCTCCCTTATTTCATTATTTATTTCATTATTACTTTCTCTTTCATTTTCACGATTATTTGTATCATCCAACATATATTTTATTAGCAATATTATTTTATAATAACACAAAGATTTTTTATAAATGGGTTTATTGGATTGGTTCATCAAGAGTGTTGGGTCCGAATTCCTTTTTGACTCTGACCCATCAATTCGACTATTATTAGTGAGTAATAATGTAAAAATTATTTAATACTGATCAAAATAGGGGACATAATTCACATGGATATAGTAAGTCTCGCTTGGGCTGCTTTAATGGTAGTCTTTACATTTTCTCTTTCACTCGTAGTATGGGGAAGAAGTGGACTCTAGAAGTACTACTAATTTAATTGAGTTGATGACAAAAACTGTATCAATTGTTTTTTAGATCGTTCTGCAAAGCATTTTTAACGATTTAAAACCAAATCAAAATAGCGTCATTTTTAAATTTCATTGGATTCTAGTGTAATTAATATATTATATGAATAATACTTTTTCAATCAAAGAGATATTTCAATGATTCCCATGTTTGTATTTTGAAAGGGGATACAGATGATAGGAAATTTATTCCAACCAAATTCTTCCTAAATTTTCTATTTGAACGAATGGGCTCTTCCCAGAAGTATAAATGTACAATGAGGAAGACCGGACCCCTTTTTATTTCTTTCCCTCCTTACTGTTCAAAGAAGAAGTTGTTCTGTTAAGTGTATACACACTTTCTATGAGAAACGATATAGAAATAGTGGTTGTTTAACGAGATAGTATAAAAAGATCTTGCCTTGGGAGAGTCGCATATTGTGCATTTCTCACTTGTTTTATTATTTTTAAAATTGGATTTAGGCTTTATCGACTCATTTCATCTCATGGTTCAAGCGTTAAAACTCTGTTAAAAATGGATAAGATTTACTATTCTTTTTCTAAATTATTCGAAGAAGCTCCCGTAGAAGCCCTGTCAATGGCTCAATCAATTACTTCTTGCAAATGCTAAACGAAAAAACCACTTTCTTATTATTATTAAGAAACTTTCCTTGATTGATTATTTCAATAGATACGGAGATTCATGTTGGAAATAATAAGAAATCGAAGAATTAGAAACATAAGAGTAAAAACCCTCTTTCAATTATTTCAGATTGATCGGAACAAATAGATGTAGAAAAGAAATGGAATTGGGTTCTATGTCCATTCCATATATGGAATAGATATCTGCATATCATATATGCAGATAATATTGGAGAGTTATCCATATTAAACTTTTATTATCGAGTATACACTCTAAAAATACCATAATAGAGAGTATGGTAGAAAGAACGATTCATATATTTCTTTCTACCATACTATTCGCATTGAATACTGCCGATTCGAGTCTGCTCATTTCATTTAAGACACGAAATTGGAATTCTTTTCATTTTCTTTCTTCAATCATTGATAAGAACTCAAAAGTCGCGTTTCATTCAAATTTTTTTAATGAATAGGAATTTTTAATCATTTTGACTGACTGTTTTTACGTAAATGATAAGTAGAAAAGCTGTAGGAATTAGAATGAACAGTGCAGTAGCAATAAATGCAAGAATATTTACTTCCATAATCTCAGTGTTTTTTACCTCACAATACAATAACTCGGGATTTAATCCCATAGAGATGATAAAACTTTCGCCTCTAAATTCAATGGATGAATTAACTCTCGATGATATTATTAAATTGGATCAATATCATGAACAATATCAGACCTATCAAATCAATTCATTGTCGAGAATTGAATAGTATACCATAGGAAGATCTTTTATCCAGACCTAATACAAAATAGGATTCCTGATCCAATCAAGAATTCTTTTCTTTATCATTCTGTTCCATTCTTTTTTTTCTATAACCTACCCCACTCCTTCCTTGTATCATTATCAGATGAAGTATCTTCTGACCATCGTTCGACTTCTATTATTCACAAACCCAAATAAACAATAGAAGTGAGTGAAAGGGAAAAAGAAAGAAGTTAAGTTCTAAACTACGTTTTTTAATGATATAATTTTCTTGGAATACAAAGAATTGTGATAAAGATGAATCTCGGTAGAAAGCATCTAATATTCCATCAATTTTTGGGTTTCGATGAAACTCGTAAAATAAATGGAAAATAGGAAGGAAAAAATTCTGCATTCCCTCACTAAGAGGGGTGAAGTCCTTGGTTGATCTTTAGCTTTCTTTTATCTTTCTTCCTTAGATTATTAGTACTGGGACAGATATATCAAAAGCTCAGTATGCAATTTGAATGAAATTTTTTTTTTTCAAATTCAAATTAATAATTGAGGTTACACAAAATCAGA